TTTTTAAATCTTTTCTACTAGGTAATCCATTATCCTTATGCATGAAGATAATAAATTCGGTCGTTGTGGTCGGGCTCTATTATGGATTTCTGACCACATTCTCCATAGGGCCCTCTTATCTCTTCCTTCTCCGAGCTCGGGTTATGGAAGAAGGAACCGAGAAGGAGGTATCAGCAACAACTGGTTTTATTGCGGGACAGCTCATGATGTTCATATCGATCTATTATGCGCCTCTGCATCTAGCATTGGGTAGACCTCATACAATAACTGTCCTAGTTCTACCGTATCTTTTGTTTCATTTCTTCTGGAACAATCAGAAAAACTTTTTTGATTATGGATCTACTACCAGAAATTCAATGCGTAATCTCAGCATTCAATGTGTATTCCTGAATAATCTAATTTTTCAATTATTCAACCATTTCATTTTACCAAGTTCCACGTTAGCCAGATTAGTCAACATTTATATGTTTCGATGCAACAACAAGATTTTATTTTTAACAAGTAGTTTTGTTGGTTGGTTAATTGGTCACATTTTATTCATGAAATGGGTTGGATTGGTATTATTCTGGATACGGCAAAATCATTCTATTCGATCTAATAAGTATCTTGTGTCAGAATTGAGAAATTCTATAGCTCGAATCTTTAGTATTCTCTTATTTATCACCTGCGTCTACTATTTAGGCAGAATGCCGTCGCCTATTGTCACTAAGAAACTGAAAGAGAAAGAAACCTCAGAAACGGAAGAAGGGGGAGAAAGAAAGGAGGAAAGCGATGTAGAAACAACTTCCGAAATGAAGGAGACTGAACAGGAACAAGAGGAGGATCTGGACAAAATAGATGAAACGGAAGAGATCCGAGTGAATGGAAAGGAAAAAACAAAGGATGAATTTCACTTTAAAGAGGCACGCTATCAAGATAGCCCGGTTTACGAAGATTCTGATCTGGAGACCCATCAAGAGAATTGGGAATTGGGAAGACTGAAAGAAGAGAAAAAGAAAAGAATGAATATGAATAAAAAGATTGACACATAAGAAAAATACAAGAATAGATAAGATGAGATTCGCCCACCTCCTATATATTTTATCCCTTCGCCCATAAAGAAACTTGCAACACCAATTCCATTGAGAATTCCATCAATTATATATTTATCAAAAAACTGAGTTAGCTCGGCTAACCCTCTTATACTCATGGTGAAAATTCCAGTATAAAAAATATCTATATAACCACGATTATATGACCAATTGTATATCACACCTTTTATTTTGTCCAGAATAATTCTTTTAGGACCTCTTTTTAAAAATAAATTAATTAAGCCCAAATTTTTGAAAGATGAATAAATAGATCCATAAAAAATAGATGCTATCAATAGTCCGAAAAGAGCTATACTTACTGAAAAAAAAGCATTTGACAAAAATCCATACCAATCCTCAGAAGAATTCAATTCTTGATGAAAAAGGGTTGTCGATGGAGTTAACCATTTCGATAATATATCCAAATATATTGCTCCTCCCTTAAAAGAAATTCCTATTGATCCAATGAACAAAGTAAATAGTACTAATACAAGGAGAGGAAATAACATAGTATTGCTCGATTCGTGAGGATACATATAAGTGTACCTATTTCTAAAGTAAGTACTAAAGTCTCGTATCTTACTTCTTACATTCTTGTCAATTTTAGATATATCTTTTGAAAAAAAACAAACCTTATTCTTATTCATGTTTGAAAAAAAGAAATTCCTATTGACTTTCTTAAGTGTCCCTTTTCCCCATAGAGATATTGAATAAAACGAGCTATTTTTTGTACTACTAAGACTACTATAATCTTGAAAATGAATGCGCAAATACCCATCAAAAGTAAGTAAGTACATCCTAAACATATAAAATGCGGTTAATCCTGTTGTGAACCAAGCTATTAGTGCGAAAATTGGTGAGTACAACCAACTATCGTGAAGAATTTCATCTTTGGACCAAAAACAAGCAAGAGGCGGAATACCACAAAGAGAAAGTGTACCTAAAAAAAAAGTAGTTTTTGTAATTGGAACATATTTTGTTAAACCTCCCATAAGAACCATATTCTGACTTTTCTCTGGTGAATATCCAACAATAGGTTCCATTGAATGAATAATGGATCCGGATCCCAAAAACAATAAAGCTTTAGAATAGGCATGGGTGATCAAATGGAATAAAGCAGCTCGATAAGAACCTATACCTAGAGCTAACATAATATAACCCAATTGAGACATTGTAGAATAAGCTAAACTTCTTTTAATGTCTCTTTGGGCAAGAGCTAAAGTAGCTCCTAAAATTACTGTTATTATACCTACTAAACAAATGAGATTCATTATGTAAGGTATAACTATGAAAAGAGGAAGAAGCCGAGCTACAAGAAAAATTCCTGCTGCTACCATAGTAGCAGCGTGTATAAGAGCCGAAATAGGAGTGGGACCTTCCATGGCGTCAGGTAACCATACGTGAAGGGGAAATTGTGCGGATTTAGCAACTGCACCGACAAATAATAAAAAGGCACATAAAGTAGCAAATAAAGAATTGACCCCATTATTATGGATCAAGGTATTCACTATTTGGAACAAATCGCGAAATTCGAAACTACCAGTTATCCAATAAAATCCTAAGGTTCCTAATAATAAACCAAAATCTCCTATACGATTAGTTACAAAAGCTTTTTGACAAGCACTTGCTGCAATGGGTCGTGTGAACCAAAAGCCTATCAATAAATAGGAACACATTCCCACTAGTTCCCAAAAAATATAAATTTGTATCAAATTGGAACTAGTAACTAATCCCAACATTGAAGCATTGGAAAAACTCATATGAGCAAAAAATCTCAAATATCCTTGGTCGTGAGACATATAATTGTCACTATAAATAAAAACCATGATTCCAACAGTAGTAATTAGTATTGACATAATAGAAGTAAGTGGATCGATCAAGTGTCCGAACTCTAATAAAAAATCATTATTGATGGTCCAAGACCATAGATATTGATAGGTCAAACTTCCATTTATTTGCTGAATAGACAGATTGGCCGAAAACCACATAGCTATACTTAGTAGTAAAACACTTAGGAAAGCCCACATACGACGAAGATCTTTTGTTGCTGTCGGAATAAGTAGAAGTCCAAATCCTATTGACATAGTAACTGGGAGCGGAAAAAGGGGTATTATCCATGCATATTTATATGTATATTCCATAAGAAAACAAATTGTTCTTTTTTCTTAGAATTGTTTCCGATTCACCAATTATGATCTCTCTCGAAAAGAACAAAACAATAAGAAAAAATATGAAAAAGATCAAATACAAAAATACAAATATTTGAATTATGACTTTTATCAAAGAATATGATCAAATAATTAGTCAAGTTTCTTACTTAGTTATTAATTAACTTCTAACTTCAAACTCTAGAAAAGAAAGATATTTTTGAAAGAATATGACATCATATGAGATTTTTAATAATTGGATTTTCCCTTTACATTATATTCTAATTATGTAAAATGTAAAATTATGTAATTTCTATTCTATATTATTCTATATTATATATTTCTATATATTTATATATACTTTGTATACTTTTTAAATATATTTTTATTCATATTATATTTTCTTCATGATATATTATTATAGTATATATTTATATACTATTTACTTTATTACTTTACTATTTTATTTTACTATTTAGATAAATTAGATAAATAGTATCTATTACTATTCTTAATATGAAATATTCATATTTGTAATATTGTATATATGACTCTTATATTCTATCTTAGATTCTATATGAATCTATATTCAATAATATTTGAATTACATTACTTTTTTTTGTATATTCTTTTTGTATATATTCCTTAAAAAAAATAAATATACAATACGTATGTAATTATTACATTATGCAAATATCAGAATGAAGATAGAAAATAAAAATCTATTTGTCTATTAAAATAGAATCTTTTTCTTTTATTCTTTTTTCTTCTATTTGTATGTTAAGATATTCTTGAGGTAAATTAATGGAATTAAGTATTAAGTATAGGTAATGACTAATAAAGAGTAATTTATTCTAAACAATATATGTCTTTCACATACAACGATAAAAATGAGTCACCTACCTTTTGAATGGCAGTTCCAAAAAAACGTACTTCTATGTCAAAAAAGCATATTCGTAGAAATCTTTGGAAAAAAAAAGGATCTTTAGAGGCAGTAAAAGCTTTTTCTTTAGCTAAATCTGTTTCCACCGGACAGTCAAAAAGTTTTTTTGTACGACAAAAAAAAGTCTTGGAAAAATCTTAATTGACAAGTTTCAAAGAACTTCCAAATTTCCAATTTTTAAATTGGAAGACAAATGATTCAATTTTACTAATGTATTGTGTATTTTATTTGTATTTCACTTCTCCATATTAGTTAGAGCTAAGTAATATGAAAAATAAGAATCTTTCTGTCTACTGGATTCAAAGTACTCAGTATTGTGTATTTTCTTTTTTTTTATCATTTTTTTCTATTTTTTATAGTCTTTCTATATTTCTATTATATTCTATTTTATTTATTTTATTCTATTTATTGAGATTGATATTGATTGATATTGAATTCGTGAGATGTTTTTTTCTTTCCTATGAATTGTGCTTTTCAAAATAGAAAAGCACAATTACGATAGACAATAAAGAATCTGAATATTTCATTATACTTTAGACTAAGGTGTTGGGTCTCGAAATCGTTAGAAAAAAATTATGAATTTTATACCCCGACCGAGAACGAAACTATTGAGTTCTTACTGTTTTGGATAAACAAGAGCTAGGTTTCTAGTACGTAAAAGTTGATTATGAAAACTGAACTTACGAAGATGCTAATTCAATATTATTGATATTGAACATTTCCATATGAATGGAAATGCATCTTTCTTCATTGTTTCCTAAACTCTATTGAATATCGACAATTTAACATGAATTTCCTATTATTATTTAGGGTAAGCCGCCATGGTGAAATTGGTAGACACGCTGCTCTTAGGAAGCAGTGCTAGAGCATCTCGGTTCGAGTCCGAGTGGCGGCATAAATATTCTATAAATATTAATAATATAGACACAATAGATCTAATAGAATATAAAATATTTTATTTTATATTCTATTTAATCCCCTCCCCGATTTCAATTATTTAAAAGGGACTCTTCTTTATGATATTTGTGACCTTAGAACATATATTAACTCATATTTCCTTTTCGATCATATCAATTGTGATTATGATTCGTTTGATGAACTTATTAGTCTACGAAATCGAAGGATTACGTAATTCGTCAGAAAAAGGGATGATAGCTACTTTTTTCTCTATAACAGGGTTTTTAGTTATTCGTTGGATTTCTTCGGGACATTTTCCCTTAAGTAATTTATACGAATCATTAATCTTCCTTTCATGGAGTTTATCCATTATTCATATGATTCCGTATCTTGGGAATCATAAAAATGATTTAAGCGCAATAACTGCACCAAGTGCCATTTTTACCCAAGGTTTCGCCACGTCAGGTCTTTCAACTGAAATGCATCAACCCGCAATATTAGTACCTGCTCTACAATCTCAGTGGTTAATGATGCATGTCAGTATGATGCTATTGAGCTATGCAGCTCTTTTATGTGGATCATTATTATCAGTTGCTCTTATAGTGATTACATTTCAAAAAAGAATCGATTCTTTTTTGAAAAACAAGAATTTTTTCAGTTTAAGGAAGTCGTTTTTCTTTGGTGATATGGAAAATTTGAACGAAAAAGAAAGTGTATTAAAAAAGACTTCTTTCCTCTCATTTCCAAATTTTTACAAATATCAATTAATTCAGCGTTTGGATTATTGGAGTTATCGTGTCATTAGTTTAGGGTTTACCTTTTTAACCATAGGTATTCTTTCTGGAGCAGTATGGGCTAATGAAGCATGGGGTTCTTATTGGAATTGGGACCCTAAGGAAACTTGGGCATTTATTACTTGGACCATATTTGCAATTTATTTACATACTAGAACAAATCCAAAATTGCAAGACCAAGGTACGAATTCGGCATTTGTAGCTTCTATAGGATTTATCCTAATTTGGATATGCTATTTTGGGATCAATCTATTAGGAATCGGGTTCCATAGTTATGGTTCATTCCAATGAATTTCTAATTGAATAAAATAAACTACACGAAGAATACATAAAAAAATCGTCTGATACACAATGAACATTTGTGCGAGTTTTTGAGAACCGTTTAAATAGAGGAATTATTCAAATGGTTCTCAAAAACTTTAGATGTATCTCATTACAATTCTAATTAACCCTTCCTTTTTTTTCATTGTACAACGAAAAATCGTTAAAATAGGAAAGTCAAAGAATTCTAAGACTTTCTTTCCAATTAATGAAAATTATTTCATTTTCCTTTATTATTGAATCTAAAAAAAGAATTAGTATCTATAAAAATAATTAGATAATAGAACTTGTACCTTGTCAACCGATAACGGGAGAACGAAATCAGGATAAATACCAATTCCTATTACAGGTAGAAAGATACAGATCGAAACAAATAGTTCTCGTGGTCCAGAATCAAAAAAATTCGAGTTTGGAATATTGAATAGCTTGTATCCATAGAAAATCTGACGTAACATAGATAATAAAAAAATAGGAGTTAATATCATTCCAATTGCCATTACAAAAGTAATTAACATTTTTGGCATGAAAAGATATTTTGGGCTGGTAATTATTCCAAAAAAGACTAAGAATTCTGCAACAAAACCACTCATTCCTGGCAATGCAAGAGAAGCCATCGAGAAACTACTAAACATGGTAAATATTTTTGGCATTGGGATAGATATCCCCCCCATCTCTTCGAGATAAACAAAACGTATTCTATCACAACTTGTTCCTGCTAAGAAAAAAAGTGCAGCACCAATCAATCCATGAGAGAGTATTTGTAAAATGGCTCCATTAAGTCCCATGCCAGTTATAGAACCAATTCCTATAATTATGAAACCCATGTGAGATACGGAAGAATAGGCAATACGTTTTTTTAAATTGCGTTGACCGAGAGAGGTTGAAGCTGCATAAATGATTTGTATTATTCCTACTATCACCAACCAGGGAGATAATATAGAATGAGCGTGAGCTAATAATTCCATATTGATCCGAATCAATCCATATGCTCCCATCTTTAATAAGATTCCAGCTAAAAGCATACATGTACTGTAATGTGCTTCCCCGTGGGTATCTGGTAACCATGTATGTAGGGGTATCATCGGCGATTTGACAGCATAAGCAATAAGAAAACCAAAATAGAGTATTATTTCCAATGCTGCAGGATATGATTGATTAGCTAATTTTTCTAAATCTAATGTTGGTTCATTGGAACCATATAAACCCATACCTAGAACTCCTATTAAGAGAAAAATGGAACCTCCGGCAGTGCACAAAATAAACTTTGTAGCCGAGTACAGGCGTTTTTTTCCTCCCCACATGGATAAAAGTAAGTAAACAGGAATTAATTCTAATTCCCACATGATGAAAAAAAGTAAAAGGTCTCGAGAAGAAAATGATCCTATTTGGCCACTATACATTGCTAACATCAAGAAATAGAAAAATCGCGGATTTCGAGTAACTGGCCAAGCTGCTAAAGTAGCTAAAGTAGTGATAAATCCTGTCAGTAAAATGGGTCCTATGGAAAGTCCATCGGTTCCCAGTCTCCAGTGAAAATCAAAAAGATTGATCCATTGAAAATCCTCCTTCAATTGGGTTAATGGATCGTCCAATTGGAAATGATAACAAAATACATAGGTCATTAGAAGGAGCTCTAGGATACATATACATAGAGTATACCACCTATACACCTTATTTCCCCTATGAGGGAAAAAGACAATTGAAGAACCTGCGAATATGGGCAAAACAAGAAGTATTGTTAACCAAGGAAAATAACTCGTGATAAAGACAAGATAAAATTAGACCAGAAAAGCCCGTGCTCGGGAGAAGGATAATATATTTTCTTTTCTCGAGTACGGGCTTTTGTCGGTAAAGAGGAATCAAACGATTCAAGTGGAGTTTTTTGTCACATATCAATAAGAAAGACCCATGCTGCGAGTTGTTTCATGCCATAAATAAACACGGACACTCAAAAAATCTGTTGGACAAGCGGATTCACATCTCTTACAACCTACACAATCCTCGGTTCTTGGCGCAGAAGCAATTTGCTTAGCTTTACATCCGTCCCAAGGTATCATTTCCAACACATCCGTGGGGCAAGCTCGAACACATTGGGTACATCCTATACATGTATCATAAATCTTTACTGAATGTGACATTGGATCTATAAATTCCAGTTTTGAACACAAAAGATTTTCGATCTGGTAAAATAAAATCATAAAATGAAATAAATCATATATTTTCTATTGTAAACACCAGACGAATCGATGATTTATCAAAATTTTAAGAATCAATAGATTTTCTAATCTGTTTATGAGAAAGGGCCAAGATACTTTGATTTCCATTTCAATAACCATGAAATGTGAGTTTACGAATTCAATTCATGGTTATTTTACCATATTTTTATATTTCTATGAATATATAAGATCTTAATTTTTATTTCATTTAGAGAATTTCTATATTTTTGTCTTAATTTAATTCAATTTTCTAGAATTGAAAATATCAATTGAGAATTGAGTAGAATTCTAGGAATTCTAAGTAATCCTATTCATATAGAAAATATGAATTTGAATTCTATAAATCAAATAGAAAGAATCTAAAATAGTCTAATTCTAACTAATTCTAATTTAGAATTCATTTTAATATAATGTACTATACTAATATATATATATTCATATACATATATACATATAAATATAGAAAGATTCTAGTATATAGATATATAGAAATAGAATTAAGGATATGATGATATATTATATATCAGATGAATACGTTTGTTATTAGGTTAGTGATAGAATAGGTTATTAACTCTAAATCATAAATATATATGAAAAAAGAGAAGAAAGAAAATAAATAAGAAAATAATAGAATATTCTATTCTATTGAATTCTAATTCGATTAGATTCTATTTAGAATATTCTAAAAGTCTTATGTTTTGATTTCTATGTGAAAATAGAAGAATTATGACTAATTATTCAGCAAATTTGATTGATTGATACGAGTTGATTTTCTGTTACGATGGATCGACGAAACAATAGCTAGCCCAATAGCTGCTTCAGCAGCCGCAATGGCTATAACAAAGATTGAGAAAATTTCTCCTTTTAATTGCCGACTATCAAATATATCGGAAAATGTGACGAGATTTATATTCACCGAATTCAGTATAAGCTCAAGACACATAAGTGCTCTAACCATGCTTCGGCTTGTGATCAGTCCGTAGATACCGATAGAAAATAAATAAACACTTATAAAAAGTACATGTTCTAACATCATTGATAAATTCCTCATCTATCTCGATTCATTTCAATATGAACAAAAATTAAACCGATTCAGTTGACTAGTAGAATAGAAGAATTACAGAACAAAATAAGATATTCACAGTAGATTGAAATAAAATAGATTAAATCCATTTTCATTCTTTAATTATAAAAAAGGAAGTTCTTATTTCTTATTATATTAGATTATTGACGAGCCATAGTAATTGCACCTATCAAAGAAACTAAAAGAATTATAGAAATGAGTTCAAAAGGAAGATAAAAATCTGTGGATAAATGAATCCCAATTTGTTGAACGTTACTCATTAAGTCCTGTTCTATAATCTGATTTGATCTTGTAGTCCGAAAAATTCCGGACCATGACGTATCTGGGATAGTAGTCATTAATGAAAAAAAAATACTTGTACAAACCAGTGAAGTGATCCTATCTCCAATGGTCCATAAATAGGAATCATTGGAATATTCTGAACCGTTCATGAACATCACAGCAAATATGATTAATACATTTATGGCTCCCACATAAATAAGGAACTGTGCGGCAGCTACAAAATAGGAATTCAATGAAATATATAATAAGGATATACAAACAAGAACCAATCCCAATGAAAAGGCAGAATCAATAGGATTGGTAAGTAATACTACTCCCAGACCTCCTAATATAAGAACTGATCCCAGAAATACTACAATAATATCATGTATTGGTCCAGGTAAATCCATTATGAAATAAAAGATAAATAAATAAGTCGAAATATTTCATGACCTTACTAAGGGTCCAGGAAAGGAACTCTTTTTTTATATGATACCTTCCTAATTGAATGAAAAAAAAAGGAATATCATTAGATAGATAAAATAAAGTTATTTGGCTAATCCTACTTTATTCCAAACCAAATCTTAGTAATTGGTAATCGTTCTTGAACGGGTTTTTATTTTTTCATTTTATTTGTTGAATCCATAACTGTTTGAATTGTGTAATCTCCAATTATTGAAATGGGTAACCGACCTAAAGAAATTTGATTATAATTCAATTCGTGACGATCATAAGTGGAAAGTTCATATTCTTCAGTCATCGATAAACAGTTTGTTGGACAATACTCGACACAGTTACCGCAAAATATACAGACACCAAAATCAATACTATAATGAAGCAATTGTTTTTTCTTAATATCTTTTTCAAATTTCCAATCAACAATGGGAAGGTCTATTGGACATACGCGAACGCATACTTCACAAGCAATACATTTATCAAATTCAAAGTGGATTCGACCACGAAAACGCTCTGATGTGATTGATTTTTCATAAGGATATTGAATAGTTACAGGTAAACGATTTGTATGGGATAAGGTAATTATGAAACTTTGTCCAATGTACCTTGCGGCTCGTATTGTTTGTTTGCCATAATTCATGAACCCAGTAACCATAGGTAACATATTATAGATATCCGTGAATAAAATTTATGTTTCTTTCTCTTGGTTGAGATAAGTTATGAATATATAATATTCATTATTGTTTTCTCTTAATTTCTTATTTTTATTTATAGTTTCTAGTGAATAGTTTATAGTGAAACGAGTTGAAAAGAGGTTGTCAATAATAGATTACCTAGAGAAATAGGTAAAAGAAATTTCCATCCAAGATTTAATAATTGATCCATTCTCATCCTAGGTAAAGTCCATCTTGTTGTGATAGGAATGAACAGAAACAAATAAGCTTTAGCTAATGTAATAAAGATACTAATTGCTATTACAAAGACTCTAAACATTTTATTTATTCCAAAAAGTTCAGTAAGAGATATGTACGGAATAGAAAAATTCCACCCACCTAAGTAAAGAACTGTTACAAATAATGAAGAAACTAATAGATTTAGGTAAGAAGCAAGATAAAAGAATCCGTATTTTATACCTGAATATTCGGTTTGATAACCTGCTACTAATTCCTCTTCTGCTTCTGGTAAATCAAAGGGTAATCTTTCACATTCTGCTAGAGAAGACATTAGAAAAACTAGAAATCCTATGGGCTGACGCCACAGATTCCATCCCCCAAAACCATATTTGGACTGTGCCTCAATTATATCAACTGTACTTGAACTGTTAGATAATTATAGTCGATGATAACATCACTGCTCCCATCGCTATTCCAAAACCGTACATGAGATTTTCACCTCATACGGCTCCTCTATGGCCACAAAGAAATGTAAGGTAAGGCTGGTTCAGTATTATTGCTCTCCTTGGACCTTAGGTAAATACAATGTAAAGATAAATTGGAGGTTGGAGAGTCCTCAATTCGACCAATAAAATTCTGTCTGCTATAATAAAAAAAAGCACTTCCGAATTTATCTCATCCCTTATAATGATATGAGAATTAAAATAATCAAAATTTATCTTTGTTCAGCAATAACTTAATCCTTCAATCAAATACTCGTTATATTCATAAATATAAAGAATTGGCATTAGTTAATGAATCATGATAAGAATTCCCATATGCATATGTATGAAGAAATAAATATTTTCTTATTATTCCCGTTTTATTCTTTTTTATTCTATTATCGTATTGCATTCTATTTGTCTTGTTCCTGTTCTTCTTTTTGAAAACTAAAAAAAAGGAAAGAAAATAAAGGATTAATTCGTTCTTGATAGTCATTTATTTAATAAGCGAATAGTAGCATACTCTAGATCGGAATCGTGGGGAAGTACTGCTTGATCGTTTCTACCAACTTCAAGCCCTTATTATGATTCGTTTTATGCAAAGTTTTATGCAAAAATCCTTTTTTTTGATACCTTACATTATTTCCATTACTCATCCTTTGCGTACTTTGGTGTTCCTAACTGCCCACTTCTTTTTGATTGATCCCCAGTATAGTAATAAATACAGTTGACCTTTTGCATCCGCTTCAAGATATGACGACTAATAAAATAATCTCAATCTTGGGGTAAACAACTTATGTTTACTTCAAATTTCTTCTTGTACCTAGGGAATGAGATTTTTCTTGTTTTACTGCAAATTGAGGAGCAGTTTTGTTTCACTCATATAACTATCTGGTTTAACTCATCGAACTAAAATGTTTCATAAAAAAGATGAAGATATTTATTCAAGACATTCAATTTCTTTATCTTCACTTACTTTATACTTTATAAAGTAAGTATAAAGTTTCTTTATTTAATATTCATATTTACATATTGAATTATGTTTATATTGTATTGAAATTTCAATTCATTTCTTTTCTCTTTTCTAGAAAAGAGATAAAAAAAAGTTCATGTTCCAACGAATCGCACGTAGAGATATTGCTAACACACATAGAGTTAATGGTATTTCATAACTAATCGATTGAGCTGCAGCTCGTAGACCGCCTGAAAAGGAATACTTATTATTTGATCCATATCCTGACATAAGAAGACCAATGGGGACAATACTTGAAAAGGCAATCCATAAAAAAACACCTATACTGAGATCAGCTAAAACAAGGTGATATCCAAAAGGAATTACTAAATAACTTAGTAGAATTGATATAAACCCTATAGAAGGTCCGACCCTAAATAAACGAATATTACCTCTAGATGGAAGAAGATCCTCCTTCAAAAGTAGTTTGGTCCCATCCGCTAAAGCTTGAAGAATTCCTAATGGGCCGGCATATTCAGGTCCAATACGTTGTTGTATTGCTGCAGATATTTTTCTTTCTAACCACACAATGACTAATACCCCCATTGTGATTCCTAAGACAAGGGTTAAAATGGGGATAAAAATCCATATGAGTCCATAGACTTCTTTTAAGGATTCTAATCTATAAAAAGAATGAATAGTTTGTACTTCTGTCGTATCAATTATCATTTCAACGATCAACTTCTCCCATAATGATATCTATACTACCTAGTATCGTCATGATATCAGCCAATTTCATTCTTTTAACTAGCTGGGGAAGAATTTGCAAATTGATGAAACCGGGTGGACGAATTTTCCATCTCCAGGGGAAAACGCTACTATCCCCTATTAAATAAATTCCTAATTCTCCTTTTGGGGCCTCTACCCTTACATAAAGTTCTTGTTTTAACAATTCAAAATTGGGTGAAAGTTTTTTAGTAATAAATCTATATTCAAAATTATTCCATTCGGAATTCTTTGTCCTATGAAAACGCCGGTTTTCTAAATTCTCATAAGGTCCTCCAGGAATTCCTTCTAGAGCCTGTTGAATGATTTTTATGGATTCTTGCATTTCACCGATTCTTACTAAATAACGAGCTAATGTATCGCCTTCTTTTTGCCATTTGACTTCCCAATCAAATTTATTGTAACACTCATAACGATCAACTTTACGAAGATCCCATTGTATTCCAGAAGCTCGTAACATTGGTCCTGATAAACCCCAATTTATTGTCTCCTCCCCACCAATAATGCCCACTCCTTCAACTCGTTCCAAAAAAATGGGATTTCGCGTAATGAGTTTTTGATACTCAACAACTTCTGTTAAAAAATAATCACAGAAATCAAAACATTTATCTATCCAGCCATAAGGTAAATCCGCAGCTACTCCTCCAATGCGGAAATAATTATGCATCATCCGCATACCTGTGGCGGCTTCGAATAGATCATATATTAATTCCCTCTCTCTTAAAATATAGAAAAAGGGAGTCTGTGCACCGATATCGGCCATAAAAGGGCCAAGCCATAACAAATGGGAGGCTATACGGCTCAGCTCCAGCATAATAACTCTGATATAACTGGCCCTTTTAGGCACTTGAACACTTTCCAATCGTTCTGGTGCATTTACTGTTATTGCTTCTGTAAACATAGTAGCTAAATAATCCCAACGTGTTACATAAGGCAAATATTGTATAATTGTTCGGTTCTCCGCTATTTTTTCCATCCCTCTGTGTAAATAGCCCAATATAGGTTCACAGTCAATAACATCTTCACCATCCAGAGTAACGATCAGCCGAAGAACACCATGCATTGATGGGTGGTGAGGACCCATATTGACTATTATGAAATTTTTTCTTGTAGCTGGTACAGTCATATTTTTTTCCTTAATTCATTATTTCATGAATTTTTTAAAATGAAAAATATAAAAAAAAAAAAAGAATAACTGAACTAATAAAAAAATAATGAAAAAATAAAAAAGAACAAGGATAATAATAAGAAAATCAAATAAGAAATTAAAATTTAATTAACGAGTTTTTGGTTCCCGAATATTGAACTGATCCATTAATTTCTTATAACGCACTTTGTTTTTCTTTGACAAATAAGTCAATAATCGTTGACGTTTTCCCAGAATTCTTCGTAGACCCCTTTGCGATAAAAAATCTCTTTTGTGCAATTCTAAATGTGAAGTAAGTCTCCGTATCTTACTGGTGAAATGGAATACTTGAAATTCAACAGACCCACTATTTTCTTCTTTTTCTTCTTGTGTAATAACTGAGATGAATGAATTTTTGACCATAAATTAAGATTTATATCTTTCTTTTCTGTGAATTTTACCGATCAGGAAAAATAATAATATTTATTATGCCAGTTATTTTCATCTAGTATACATCAAAATTGGATTTCATTCATATACTACTTTGTTTTTTATTTATGTGGTTTATGTTTTGTATATTTGGATCAAATATACAAAACATATATGTATTCACGAAAGAGAACAATTTATTTTTACTTAAAAGGATTCCGCTCTTCCTAGTGAAAATATATACACTATGAAATCAGCATCATGTATTAGAATGTTACACAGTGTATATATTTCGGCTTTCATCTATCAAATATGTTACACGATATGTAGGAAATCTACTATAAATTTTTTCATTTTTCATTGGAATTGAATTCATTCTGAATTGTGAATACATATGTATTCTTGCCATACTGAAACGACTGCTGTTATTGGTATCAAACCAATAGCGATTCATACAAGCTACATCTTCTAATCGATAATTGGGCCAAAGAAACAATTTGAATTTCATGAAATTATTAATATGTTTGTCCTTATTCAAAAATTGCCCACAGTTTCTTATTTTGTTTTCATTGCAAAATATTGGATTTCTATCCACAACATTCAAATTCCGGGAATTGAAACAAATTCGAATTCGAAATTCTCTACGACGTCTGGGAGATAGAATATTTTCAGGAACAAGTAAATCATAATGATTTTTGTCTCCACTCAAAAATATGTTGCTGCGTCCTGCAATGGATTTTTCAAACCCCCCTTTCTCAATATATCTTTTTTTTGTGTATTTTTCCTTTGTTTGGTACCTCTTATTATCGACCAATGAAATATCCATAGTTTGATATATAATATATTTTTCGTCCGTTCGTATAGATAGACAAATTGGTTCAATAATAAATATTCCCTTTCTTATCAATTCTGCAAGAACTAGGTCCTTTTGAATTAGCATTTGATCTATATTTATTTCACCTCTTTGAATCGAAGATATAGCAATTTCGTTTGGATTTATCAGTCTAAGTAGGAGACAATATATCCTGATATTTTTCATTATTTTTTTATTCAAGGGATTAGCCCATCTTAGTTGAAAAAGTAAATATTTTTTCAAAAAGAAATCTAGTTCCATTTCATTCTTGCTCTTATCTTGTTTTTTTTTTATACCCTTTTTCATTTCGAATCTTGCGTAATCTTCTTCAACAGCTTTTTTATTTTTTTGTTTTAGTAGATTCGATACAAGATTTCCTTGGACCTGTTGTTCATTTTCTTCCTGCTTGGAATTTACTAATTCAAGATCTTTTTTTTTCTTAGATGATTTCTTTGGATTTACGTTAATGTTTTTACTTTTTTCATTTCTATAAAAATGAAAAAAGAGTGATTTGATTGGGATGATCCAAGGTTGAATCTTATATACATCAAAAAGTAGCACAAATTCTGGGAAGAACCAAGTTTCTAGATTGGATATAGTATCATGATTTGATGCGGTATCATAGAACCTTTCTTTATTCATTCCCATGCAATCAAAAAAGAGATTGCATGGTTTGATCTCTTGATGAATTGTAGGATAAAAAAGATCTTTTTTTTTCATTTTTTTTAAATTATGAATTTCAGTCTTAGTATTTTTCTGAATCTTGATGCCAATATGTGCATTGGCCCAGATCTCAATATTATTTATAAAACAAAGATGGAGAATTCTACAATCAAAATATTTTCTATCCAAATTTGTATTCCTATTAATAAGATATCCTTTTTCTATATAATAATTACTAGGTATACTTACCAATACATAAAATGATTCAGGTTTCAATGTATTGAAATGATATGGAATTTCTTGGTCCCCGTTTATTTCTAATGTTGATCCATAAATGTATAAATTAGGAAGGCTTATGTATTTATATGATAAAAGATCATATCTGTAATGTTTTTTCCATTTGTCTTTTTGACTCATAAATGAATTCGCTGCATAGTCATTTTTTTTCATGGAATCAATTAATTGGTATTTTTTATATAAATCCAATTGGATTGATTCCTTGTTTTGAATCATACGACGTTGATTTATTCTATTTCGCCATTCTTTAGGTACTAATCGAGAACTTTTTTTTTGAGATAAATCGTATTGATAATGACCTTTTAACCAATTTTTCCATTCGTTCATTACATATGTATGAATTTTTTTATGTCTTGATTTGGAATTAAAGATTCCGTGTATCATACAATAGTCTTTGAAATTATCCTTAAAAAAAGGGGAGTTCCCTTGATATTGAAGCACAGGCCCCAATTGATACTTATTAAGTAATTGGTTTTGTGATATTTTGTAAAATACATATGCTTGGGACAGAGAAGATAAATTCCAATAAGTATTGGAATTTTGATTACTATTCTCAGTATTTGAAAACAATTTTTTTAGAGTCAAAACAAAATTCATTGTATTTTTATTTTTTTCATCAATTCCTTCTTGTTCTTGATTTATTTTCTTGTTGTAAATGGATTTATTAAAGATCTTTTTTGTTGATTCAAAGAAAATTTGTGCATTGATCTTAGAAATGGTAATGGTACATAGCAAAATATCTATGTATATTTTTTCAATGAATGATTTGATAAAGTAGTGTGATTTACGCATTAATCGGATATTTTTCCTTTTTAATATTTTCCAAATATGTTTCTGCGATCCCGATCTTTTATTATCATAAATTAGAACTCTTTCTTTTTTTTTCTTGTCTTTTGCAGTTCGTTCAATTTGATTCCTTATTTTGATTGTCTTATCAGAAAGATCTTTCATTCTTCTTTCTATTAGTGAATAATTGAACCAATTCATCGTTCGAATTAGAACGGACGATTCGCGAAGAATCTTATTATTTCTTTTTAAATCTTTTTTGTTTTTGTTCGGTTCATATACTTTTTCTTTTCTCAATTCAAATAAGAAAATTGTATTTGCTTTCTCCAGTTTTTTCATTATTAGCTTGATAACTCGAACTATTTTGATGACCCCTTTTGTTTTTTCTTTTCTAACTTTTAGAAAGGATTTTATTTTTTTATTGAAAATTTTTAGAACTTGTAAAAATTTATTTTTCACCTTTTTTTTTATTTTTTGGAGTTCTTTATAAATAGGTTCAAAAAAAAAAGGTCGTTTTCGGGGAGAACCAAAGGGAAGTTCCGCTTCCATTCCCCAGACTGTTAAAAAACAAAAATTTGTTTTTTTCTCTTTTTTTTTCATTAGATCTCTATGATTAGATCGTGCCTTAGATTTTCTCCAAGGTTTTAGACAGAAAGGATATAGAATCTTTATCTGAATACCGTCTATTAACCAATCTTGGGGAAATTCTGTTTCTGATAATTGAACACCATTATAGGTGCATTTAATATGCATTTCTCTATCCCATTCCTGAAAATCCTCGTCCCACTCGGTAGATTGAAAGAATAACATACGGAAAAGATTTTTGGCTATTATTAATGAAGGTAATATAATGTATTTTCTAAGAAAAGATTGGGTTACTAACATAAAACCTCTTATTACTTGAGTAAATAGAAAGGTATCCCAAGCTTCTGATATTTCTATCTGTTCATTTTTATATTTTTTTTCCTCTTTCTCCTTTTTTTCTTTTGTATCTTTCTTTTCAAAATAGGAAATTTTTAATTCTGATTCTTGTTCTCTGCCCATCCAATTTTGAAAAATGAGATTCTTCATTTCGTTGATATCAAAAGACGAAAAAAAAGATGTTTTGCCTAGACGATCCAAAAAAAGCGGGGAATGTACATTTACTTGAAAGAGGTTCCAAATAACTGTTTTACGTCTTTGAGCGCGCATGGATCCTTTGATTAGATTGCGACGAAAATCCGATTGTTGTGAGTAACGTATCAAAGCCACCTCTTCCTCTTCCGTTTGATCATCATTTTTATCATTGTTACTAGTATTATGAATACTAGAAATAGAATTGGTATTCTGATCATTATCGTTATAAATTACCACACGTTTGGCTCTTCTTGAATGAATCTCATGATCTTCTTCCTCCAATTCTTCGTTATTTTCTTCTTCCTCTTCTTCCAAATTCTCGGTTAATTTGTATGACCATCGAGAAACCTTTTTACTGACTTCTTCTATTCTAATTCCAATAGATTGATTTTTCATTGTTTTTTTATCTTTTGTATGTGTTGTAATTACATCAAATACAAATTGCAAATATTTTGCTTGACTTTCTGAATCAATTCCTTTTTCTTCTGTAGAATTCAAAAATGATTGACGGTGGAGTTCTACGGGATCATTAAGAATTAGATCATGAATCTTATTTATAAAAAAAAATTCTACTAAATCTTCTGTATCTGTATAAGTATTCATGATTGCACGTGAATCTAATTTTTTTCTCGTTCGTCTATATGGTCCGTTGAAAAAAGGATCATATGCTTTTGGCAAGCATTTTTTTCTTTTTTCATCATCGCATAATATGGTTCTTTTTTCAAGCATATCCAGACTAGGGGATCCCTCATTTTTTTCTATAATTTGGATTCGGCTTCTCAACTCATTGTTCAAATTGCACTTTTTTTTTTCATTAGTAGAAATCCAAGAATTATAAAGATCTTCGTCATATAGTTTTTCTATTATGTACAAAGAAATTCTTCGTTCTAGCATTTCCGAAAAAGTCGATAAACTGGGCGGGTATGTAAAGGATATTGTTTGTTTCCCATCACTTGTACATGTAAAAAAAAAAAATTGTGACATTTCATTGCGTAAGGCATTTTCTAATTTATCATTTTTTATATATCGTAATGGACGATTCCATCGTTGATAATCGAAAAAAAAAGTGACAAAAGTTTTTTCAACCAAAGTTTTTTCAACCCACAAATTCATTCTTTTCTTTTTCTCTTCTTTCAGTCTTCCCAATTCCCAATTCTCTTGATGGGTCTCCAGATCAGAATCTTCGTAAACCGGGCTATCTTGATAGCGTGCCTCTTTAAAGTGAAATTCATCCTTTGTTTTTTCCTTTCCATTCACTCGGATCTCTTCCGTTTCATCTATTTTGTCCAGATCCTCCTCTTGTTCCTGTTCAGTCTCCTTCATTTCGGAAGTTGTTTCTACATCGCTTTCCTCCTTTCTTTCTCCCCCTTCTTCCGTTTCTGAGGTTTCTTTCTCTTTCAGTTTCTTAGTGACAATAGGCGACGGCAT